TCCGTGTATGAAATACTTATTATGAAAAGAGGAATAAATAAAATCGAATTTTACACTCAACTTCGAAGGAAGGAATTTGCAACAAAACAAACAGATAGAATCGAAATTCTAATCTAAAAATGGAAATGAATTGAAAAATTCGACCTGGATTTTAAGGTTTTTAAGGAATATCCAAAAAAATACATTCCATTTCTATCATTATTATAATATTACATATTCCAATTCAATCGGATACCAGAAAAAAATGAATTCGGGATTTGTTTTGCTCAATGAGATAAGGATCTAATCTAATAATCCGAAACAATATAGAATTCATTTTTTTGAAACTTAACCTTTTTTTATTGTTCAAAAAAGAATTAGAAAAAGAGGAGAAACATTTTTAACTTTTTGGGGAGAATACGATTAGAGTGTGTAATAAGACTTGTATGTATTAATATAGATCTAACTCTAGCTATAGTTAGCTATCTATATCTATATATAGATAGATAGAATAGATAGATCTATGTCTAACTTTATTGCAGTCATATCCGTTCGGAACAACACATAACACGTCGTGTTAATTTTTTTCTATTCAATCTATTTAATAGAAAAAATTGAAAAAAAGGAGGGGCGCCTGAATTTTTTGAGAATTCCATATCCGTATAGTATAGGTATTATATATAGATAAGATACCCGATTAGATAATACCTGTGTAACAATTCAAATTTATGTTCTAGGGTTTACATATACTGACAGTTGCTGTTATAATTGGAATAGAGAAAGTTTTTTCAATAAAAAAAAAGAAAGAAATATTGGTTATGTATCAATTTTTTTTCTTATCTCACTAAGTATCTTATTAAGAAAAAAAATGGATATTCAAATATTCAAGAATTATTCATAAATTAATAGTTAACGGTTGCAATTTGTCCCGAGATTTTTTCTTTTGTAACAGAAGGTGTAAGCTTGTTTTTTTATTTCATGTTTTTTGATTTCAATAAAAAAAGGGGGGATATTCTCATATATTTCATATATAAATATATACTGGCGGCATGGCCGAGTGGTAAGGCGGGGGACTGCAAATCCTTTTTCCCCAGTTCAAATCCGGGTGTCGCCTGATCGACAAGAGATTTGAAATATTGTATTACATTTTTTATTTTTATAGAAAACTTTTTTTCCAACAGAGGCAATCGAGGGAAAAGGAGTCTTGAGACTTGGTAATCTATCTTAAATCTTTTTTTTTATTTACTTAATGAAATATTATAAATCAAAAAATTAATTAAATTTTATTTTAATAAATTTATATCATATATTTAAAAATATATCCCGTGAATTTATTGAAAAAAAAATATCTCTATGAGTTAATTGTAAATTCATCAGCTAACTTTTTATTTTGTTAGACTCAATCTACTTGTTTTTATTTAAAAATGTTCATCTCATATATATTAAAAATATATATCCCGTAAATTAAGAGTAACAAATATATTCTCGTGAACTAAGTGTAAAATCATTTATTTATTTTATTTTATCAAACTCAAACTCACTTACTCTCATTAAAAAATATTCATCGTGAATAATGCATAAATATTTTAACTTTTTTTAAAAAAAATAAAATAAAAAAAAAAAAAAAAAAATAAATAATTTAAATAATTTATAAAAAATTTTTTTTTAAAAAAAATCAATCGAGGGAAAAGGAGTCTTGAGACTTGGTAATCTATCTTAAATCTTTTTTTTTATTTACTTAATGAAATAGGATAAAACATAAGTTTGATTATTCCTACCTTTAGTAACATTTATTTCCTTAAAACTTCCTTGGAAGTTTCCGTATATTTTTTTTATGCTTAATGTTTTCCGATTTGACTTAAAATAATAGAAAAGAACTTTTGATATGTTCTAATAGAGTGGATTCTGGTTTTTCGTCAATGGCGTTATCCCAGAATCCCTTTTTGACTCTGTACCAACAATTCCACTATTATTATAGTATTTTGAGTGAATAATCCAAAAAAATACAAGAAAAATTTTTGAACAATTTTGAACAATAAATAAAAAATTCCTTCATATTGATATAGATAGGAGACAAAATTTACATGGATATAGTAAGTCTTGCTTGGGCTGCTTTAATGGTAGTTTTTTCTTTTTCCCTCTCTCTTGTGGTATGGGGAAGAAGTGGACTATAAGGGTACTAATAATTGAATTAAGGGATCAAAGTACCCATTTTGTTTTCTAGCTGGGTTTTCCAATTTTGAACTGTTGAATTTCAGTATTAAATTTGTACTAATTAGAATTTATACTAATTAATTGAATTCAAATCAAATATAAAAAATACATAGAATATCCGCATTTCAGAGTTCTATTATATTCTAGTAGTGTAATGTATTCTATGTATAACATAGAAAGAAAAAATACTCTTTCAATCAAACAAATATTTGAATTATTCCCATATTCGTATTTTGAGAAAATTAAGGGAATCCAATAGGAAATTGACTCTTCGAATTCTTCATAAAATAAAGATGAACTTATTCTT